AAAAAAAAATCCTTTTGTAGCTAATCATTTAGCGGGAAAAATTGAAAAACTCAACATGAGGGAGGAGAAAGAAATAATAGTAACTTGGTCTCGGGCATCTACCATTATACCCACAATGATTGGCCATACAATCGCTATTCATAATGGAAAGGAACATTTACCTATTTATATAACAGATCGTATGGTAGGTCACAAATTGGGAGAATTCGCGCCTACTCTGACTTTCGCGAGACATGCAAGAAACGATAATAAATCTCGTCGTTAAGTTAATTGGAATTTGGAATTAAGAATAGAAAAATTGAGAAAAAATAAATAGATGTGAATCAAACAAAGGCGGGGGATAACCTTATTTATGACAAATTTCAAAAAGGTAGGGAATAACCCTATGATAAAGAACTCAAGTTCAGGTAAAGAAGTAAAAGTTTTAGCTCAACATATATGTATGTCTGTTTTAAAAGCACGAAGAGTAATTGATCAGATTCGCGGGCGTTCCTATGAGGAAACACTTATGATACTGGAACTCATGCCTTATCGAGCATCTTATCCCATTCTCAAATTGGTTTATTCTGCAGCGGCAAATGCTAATCATAATATGGGTTTGAAGGAAGCTGATTCATTCATTAGTAAAGCCGAAGCCAATAGGAGTACTATTGTGAAAAAGTTAAGACCGCGGGCTCGAGGACGTAGTTATCTGATAAAAAGACCGACATGTCATATAACAATTGTATTAAAAGATAAATCTAAATCATTTTTAGATCAATCTAAGATTTAGATTCATATAAAATAAAAAAATATGGATTAAAAATAAAATCGAATAGAAAAATATGGGACAAAAAATAAATCCACTTGGTTTCAGACTTGGTACAACTCAAAGTCATCATTCCTTTTGGTTCGCACAACCAAAAAATTATTCCGGGGACCTACAGGAAGATGCAAAAATACGGAATTGTATCAAGAACTATGTACAAAAAAATAGGAAAATATCCTCAGGTTTCGAAGGAATTGCACGTATAACAATTAAAAAAAAAATCGATTTGATCCAAGTCATAATCTATATTGGATTCCCAAATTTATTAATAGAGGGGCAAACACGAGGAATCGAAGAATTACAGATGAATGTACAAAAGGAGTTTAATTCTGTAAACCGGAGACTCAACATTGCTATCACAAGAGTTGAAAAACCTTATGGACAACCTAATATTCTTGCAGAATATATAGCTTTACAATTAAAAAATAGAGTTTCGTTTCGAAAAGCAATGAAAAAAGCTATTGAATTAACTGAACAAACGGATACAAAAGGAATTCAAGTGCAAATAGCAGGCCGTATCGACGGAAAAGAAATTGCACGTGTTGAATGGATCAGAGAGGGTAGAGTTCCCCTACAAACAATTCGCGCTAAAATTGATCATTGTTCCTATACAATTCGAACTATTTATGGAGTATTAGGTATAAAAATTTGGATATTTGTAGACGAGGAATAATCAACCTTGTCTTCCCATTCTGTCCAGTGATAAAACAAAAAATGACAAACTCTTTCACTCTTTTTTCGTTAAAAAAAAAAAATAAAAATGAACAATTCTAATTCTATAAGGTTAAATAAAAATTCGATTGATTATTTGGTATAATTGCTATGCTTAGTGTGTGACTCGTTAGTTTTTTATTTATAGTTTCAAGTTGGGATTAAAAAAAAAATAAACTGACCCCTGCTATAAACTTTGTAATTATATAAAATAAACTAATAACCAACTTATTGCTTCGTATTGTCGAGATCCCAAGAAACAGTCACTATATGAATGAGTGGATCTATCATATGGTTGTAGCAACTGAAATTCTTTCAACAAAAAATAGATCTGATTATGGGTTGTAAAAAAAAAAAAAGGGATGTGGATAAATGGAAGGATGATAGAAAGAAAGAACAAAAATATCAATGATATATGATTCCAATATGTATGGTCTATGAATCACGTCATAAAAGGCAGTGTGATAAAGCATCAATACTGATAATCAATACTGATAAGATAATTATAAATATAAGAATTTTAAAATGAAATAATTTTAAATAGAATAAAATAATAAAGAGCCTTCAGGTTAATAAAAACTGAGGAAATTGACTTGGGAACGAATTTTGTTGGAAGCTCCATTGCAAAGTTCGGACCTAACCATTAATGGAGAAGCTATGGGAACGACAGAACCTGTGACTGCATAGGCTTCTATTGAAAACGAATCCTAATAATTCATTGGGTGGGATGGCGGAACGGACCAAGAAAAAATTGATTTATTCTGAGAGGTTATGAATTGAACCTTCGAATGAAACAGGAAAGAGTAAATATTCGCCCGCGAAACCTCTATTTATTGGATTACAATCCTTTGTCGTAATTCGATAGAGGTAAAAAAAAAATAAGGAAAGGATTCGTTATGTTATAAAAATAAAAAAGAGAAACATTACATTATCTATAAAGATACATAAATGTACACACACGTCTAGCTGTATTGTATATCTTGTATCTACATCTTCCTTCTTATGTAAGAAATTAAATATCAATAAAAGCCATTACTTGGTGTATTATCTATTAATGTGTACCTATTAATGTGTATCTATTAATGTGTATCTATAATATTATTGAATTAGAATCCTTTCATTCGCGAGGAGCTGGATGAGAAGAAACTCTCATGTCCGGTTCTGCAGTAGAGATGGAATTAAGAAACAACCATCGACTATAACCCCAAAAGAACCAGATTTCGTAAACAGCATAGAGGAAGAATGAAAGGAATATCTTGTCGAGGCAATCATATTTGTTTCGGCAGATACGCTCTTCAGGCACTTGAACCTGCTTGGATTACAGCTAGACAAATAGAAGCAGGGCGAAGAGCAATGACACGATATGTGCGTCGTGGTGGAAAAATATGGGTACGTATATTTCCCGACAAACCTGTTACAGTAAGACCCGCGGAAACACGTATGGGTTCGGGGAAGGGATCCCCTGAATATTGGGTATCCGTTGTTAAACGGGGTCGAATACTTTATGAAATGGGTGGAGTATCAGAAACTGTAGCTAGAGCAGCTATCGCAATAGCTGCGCGCAAAATGCCTATACGAACTCAATTTATTATTTCAGTATAGAAATGTAGAACTAAACAAAAAGGGGTATTGGGGATGAAAAAACAACCGCAGGTTTATTTATTTCTGGACGGACAATATTTCTTTTTTTTTCTTTCATACTTTTGCATTGAAATAACAGATTGAAATAAAAATGATATGATTCAACCTCAGACCCTTTTGAATGTAGCGGATAACAGCGGAGCTCGAAAATTGATGTGTATTCGAATCATAGGAGCTGGTAATCACCGATATGCTCATATTGGTGATGTTATTGTTGCTGTAATCAAAGAAGCAGTTCCCAATATGCCTCTAGAAAGATCAGAAGTAATTAGAGCTGTAATTGTACGTACATGTAAAGAACTCAAACGTGAAAACGGTATGATAATACGATATGACGACAATGCTGCAGTTGTCATTGATCAAGAAGGAAATCCAAAAGGAACTCGAGTTTTTGGTGCGATCGCTCGAGAATTGAGACAGTTAAATTTTACTAAAATAGTTTCATTAGCTCCCGAAGTATTATAAATAGTAGTAGATGAGATTATGATATAGTAGGGTATCTGAAATAGATCAAATTAGTAGATTGTGTCTCACGTATATACTTTATAATAAAAAAAAAAGAAAAAAAAAAGGAAACATGTTGATTATATCAAAATTTGGAGGAACCTATAATTCTAGTTCGTCATGGGTAGGGACACTATTGCCGATCTAATAACTTCTATAAGAAATGCTGACACGGATAAAAAAGGAAGGGTTCGAATAGCATCTACAAATATCACCGAAAACATTGTTAAAATACTTCTACGAGAAGGTTTTATTGAAAACGTTCGGAAACATCAGGAGAGTAACAAATATTTCTTGGTTTCAACTCTGCGACATAGAAAAACCAGAAAAGGAATATATAAAACTAGAACCATTTTAAAGCGTATCAGCCGGCCCGGCTTACGAATTTATTCCAACTATCAACGAATTCCTAAGATTTTAGGTGGAATGGGAATTGTAATTCTTTCTACTTCTCGAGGTATAATAACAGATCGAGAAGCTCGACTAGAAAGAATTGGAGGAGAAATTTTGTGTTATATATGGTAATCTTCCACCTCTGGTATCCGAATTTGATCTCTAACTTCCTATTTGTAAAATAGAGAGGAAAAGTGAGTTATATAACTCTTCCTCCATTAGTTGATACTTCAAGGAGGTTACCTGGAATGAAAGAACAAAAATTGATTCATGAGGGTTTAATTACTGAATCACTTCCCAACGGTATGTTCCGGGTCCGTTTAGATAATGAAGATCTAATTCTAGGATATGTTTCAGGGAGGATCCGCCGCAGTTTTATACGGATACTACCGGGAGATAGAGTAAAAATTGAAGTAAGTCGTTATGATTCAACCAGGGGACGTATAATTTATCGACTTCGCAACAAAGATTCGAACGATTAGGTTATTTTTTTAACCATGGGTATACAATTTGAAGTTCAAAAAAAATTCAAGAGACTTATTCTCTTCCAAGAAGTGGATTCAGAATTAAGGTAAGGAATAAAAAATATGAAAATAAGGGCTTCCGTTCGTAAAATTTGTGAAAAATGCCGACTGATTCGCAGGCGTGGACGAATTATAGTGATTTGTTCCAATCCGAAACATAAACAGAGACAAGGGTAATTCTTCTAAAAAAGAACTTTACTTTCCAAAATTCAAAAATAAAATATGTAAAAATAAGGTAAAGGATCCGTTTTAACATGAAATGGGTATCCCCGTATCTTTTCTTTTTGTATATTTCTGACTCATAAATATGAGATGATAAAATATGACAAAAGCTATACCAAGAATTGGTTCACGTAGGAATGGGCGTATTGGTTCACGTAAGAATGGACGTAGAATACCAAAAGGCGTTATTCATGTTC